GTTTTGAACCGCTAACGAAAAAAGAATAAAGAAAAAGGATACGATAAAGAATTAGGGAGCTAAATGGTCTTTTTGGGGATAGAGGGACTTGAACCCTCACGATTTTTGAAATCGACGGATTTTCCTCTTACTATAAATTTCATTGTTGCCGGTATTGACATGTAGAACGGGACTCTATCTTTATTCTCGTCCGATTAATCAGTTCTTCAAAAGATCTATCAGATTATGGAGTGAATGGTTTGATCAATGAATATTCGATTCTTTCTTCAATATGGAATCAATTGACAACAATTCTTCTGTATTATGTATACAGGTTTATCCTTCATCTTTTCTGAAGTTTCGAGAGAAGGATTCCTCTACTAACGTAAGACAATCAACTCCATTCGTTAGAACAGCTTCCATCGAGTCTCTGCACCTATCCTTTTTGATTTTCGCTTTCTGAACCTTTGTTTGTTTTCGGAAAACGTGATTTGGCTCAGGATTGCCCATTTTTATTAATTCCAGGGTTTCTCTGAATTTGAAAGTTCTCACTTAGTAAGTTTCCATACCAAGGCTCAATCCAATTAAGTCCGTAGCGTCTACCGATTTCGCCATATCCCCCTTTTTGAGATGAAAATCTCATTGTGATCTCGTTCCCCTTTTTCTTTCATTTATACCGGAACCGTTGAATTCATTCGATAGATGCCAATTCCTGTCTCGAAAAAGTGTTTTCTCCTCTTTGTCTTTGATTTCTTGTCTATCTTCTTTCATCTTCTATATCTATAGGAGGCTTATATTCGGTCCAATCAAAAACGATTTTATCATTTCTGTATCGGCAATTCAATATAGGTGGATACATACGCTATACATCTGTCTCTCTTCCACTCATTTCCCCATGAAATTTCGAATACTTGAACGGTCGATTCTTTTTTTTTTTAATATGATTTGATTTTTGAATTCAAATCATATTAAAAAAAAAAGAATATTTAATTGTGATAAAAAAAATGGAAATTCTATATCGCTAGATTAATCGTTATCTTCTATAATATTTAACAGTTATTTCAAATTCTATATTCTATTCTTTAATATATTCATATTCATTATGAATAGCGAATATGAATAGCTAAGAATTAAAATAGTATAATAGTGAATAGCAAAGATTCTAAGAGTTTATTGAATTCCTATGCATGCCGAATTTATGTTATGTGAGCCTGCTTAGCTCAGAGGTTAGAGCATCGCATTTGTAATGCGATGGTCATCGGTTCGATTCCGATAGTCGGCTTTTCTCTATTTATTTTATTCTATGTTTTACATGATTGATAATGCATCTTTGAAATCAAAGAATATTGAAAAAAAAAATGTTTTCCTCTTTTGGCAAAAGCCATTGATTTATTATGTGATAGGAATTTCCAATTATCTAACGAAAAGAATCCTTTTCTTTTTCTATATATAGAATATAAAGATCTGGATATTTATCCAACTCATCTCATTATTCTTTAATAGAATAATACTTCAGTAAATTTCGCTTTATTTAGAATTTAGTTCATTTTTAGTTTAGGTTTATTCTGTAGAATGAAATTTCATCAATAAGAATTAATAATTAAATATAAATAAGAAGAAGGAGTCTTTATGTCGCGTTACCGAGGTCCTCGTTTCAAAAAAATACGCCGCCTGGGGGCTTTACCAGGGCTAACTAATAAAAGGCCCAGAGCTGGAAGTGATCTTAGAAACCAATCGCGTTCCGGGAAAAAATCCCAATATCGAATTCGCCTAGAAGAAAAACAAAAATTGCGTTTTCATTATGGTCTTACAGAACGACAATTACTTAAATACGTTCGTATCGCCGGAAAGGCAAAAGGGTCAACAGGTCAGGTTTTACTACAATTACTTGAAATGCGCCTGGATAACATTCTTTTTCGGTTGGGTATGGCTCCGACTATTCCGGGAGCTCGCCAATTAGTTAACCATAGACATATTTTAGTCAATGGTCGTATAGTAGATATACCAAGTTATCGCTGCAAACCCCGAGATACTATTGCGGCGAGGGATGAACAAAAATCTAAAGCTCTAATTCAAAATTCTCTCGATTCATCCCCCCATGAGGAATTGCCAAACCATTTGACTCTTCAACCATTCCAATATAAAGGATTAGTCAATCAAATAATAGATAGTAAATGGGTCGGTTTGAAAATAAATGAATTGCTAGTTGTAGAATATTATTCTCGTCAGACTTAAACCTAACAAAAATAAAATCAACACTAATAAGAATAAGGGTTCGACCCATTTTGCTCCCTTTCGGCGAAGTAAATTAACCTAAGGTTAAGATAAATAAGGGTTTGATCCGGATTTTTCTTCCATTTAGGTATCATAGACCGAGAGGGATATTTTCATTCCTTGTCTACTCTACTCTTTTCTTTACACAGTATTTTCCGTACCACAGCCATTAGGAATAGAGAATCCATATCAAAGAAAGGTCTAACTGTTGGAATAGTCGTATCCATTGCTATTTGATCTATTGTGG